GTTATCAAATGATTGAACACCCGGGAGCAATTTACTTAGGATATTTAGTTGACATTCATAAAAAGTGTCTAATGAATTATGAGTTCAATACATCCTGTTTAGCAGAAAGACGGATATTCCTTGCTCATTATCAGACAATCACTTATTCACAAACCTCGTGTGGGGCTAATAGTTTGCATTTCCCGTCTCATGAAAAACCCTTTTCGCTCCGCTTAGCCCTATCCCCCTCTAGGGGTATTTTAGTGATAGGTTCTATAGGAACTGGACGCTCCTATTTGGTCAAATACCTAGCGACAAACTCCTATGTTCCTTTGGTATTTCTGAACAAGTTCCTGGATAACAAGCCTAAAGGTTTTCTTATTGATGATATCGATATTGATGATAGTGACAATATTGATGATAGTGACGAGATTGATGCTAGTGACGATATCGATCTTGACCTCGATACGGAGCTGGAGCTGCTAACTCTGATGAATGCGCTAACTATGGATATGATGCCGGAAATAGACCGATTTTCTATCACCCTTCAATTCGAATTAGCAAAAGCAATGTCTCCTTGCATAATATGGATTCCAAACATTCATGATCTGGATGTGAATGAGTCGAATTACTTATCCCTCGGTCTATTAGTGAACTATCTATCCAGGGATTGTGAAAGATGTTCCACTAGAAATATTCTTGTTATTGCTTCGACTCATATTCCCCAAAAAGTGGATCCCGCTCTAATAGTTCCGAATAAATTAAATACATGCATTAAGATACGAAGGCTTCTTATTCCACAACAACGAAAGCACTTTTTCAATCTTTCATATACTAAGGGATTTCACTTGGAAAAGAAAATGTTCCATACTAATGAATTCGGGTCCATAACCATGGGTTCCAATGCACGAGATCTTGTAGCACTTACCAATGAGGCCCTAGCGATTAGTATTACACAGAAGAAATCAATTATAGACACTAATACAATTAGATCCGCTCTTCATAGACAAACTTGGGATTTGCGATCCCGGGTAAGATCGGTTCAGGATCATGAGATCCTTTTCTATCAGATAGGAAGGGCTGTTGCACAAAATGTACTTCTAAGTAATTGCCCCATAGATCCTATATCTATCTATATGAAGAAGAAATCATGTAACGAAAGGGATTCTTATTTGTACAAATGGTACTTCGAACTTGGAACGAGCATGAAGAAATTAACGATACTTCTTTATCTTTTGAGTTGTTCTGCCGGATCGGTCGCCCAAGACCTTTGGTCTCTACCCGGGCCTGATGAAAAAAATGGGATCACTTCTTATGGACTCGTTGAGAATGCTTCTGATCTAGTTCATGGCCTATTAGAAGTAGAAGGTGCTCTGGGGGGATCCTCACGGACAGAAAAAGATTGCAGTCAGTTTGATAATGATCGAGTGACATTGCTTCTTCGGCCCGAACCAAGGAATCCTTTAGATATGATGCAAAATGGATCTTGTTCTATCGTTGATCAGAGATTTCTCTATCAAAAATACGAATCGGAGTTTGAAGAAGGGGAAGTAGAAGGAGCCCTCGACCCGCAACAGATAGAAGAGGATTTATTCAATCACATAGTTTGGGCTCCTAGAATATGGCGCCCTTGGGGCTTTCTATTTTATTGTATCGAAAGGCCCAATGAATTGGGATTTCCCTATTGGGCCAGGTCATTTCGGGGCAAGCGGATCATTTATGATGAAGAGAATGAGCTTCAAGAGAATGATTCAGAGTTCTTGCAGAGTGGAACCATGCAGTACCAGACACGAGATAGATCTTCCAAAGAACAAGGCTTTTTTCGAATAAGCCAATTCATTTGGGACCCTGCAGATCCACTCTTTTTCCTATTCAAAGATCAGCCCCCTGTCTCTGTGTTTTCACATCGAGAATTCTTTGCAGATGAAGAGATGTCAAAAGGGCTTCTTACTTCCCAAACAGATCCTCCTACATCTATATATAAACGCTGGTTTATCAAGAATACGCAAGAAAAGCACTTCGAATTGTTGATTCATCACCAGAGATGGATTAGAACCAATAGTTCATTATCTAATGGATCTTTCCGTTCTAATACTCTATCCGAGAGTTATCAGTATTTATCAAATCTGTTCCTATCTAACGGAAGGCTATTGGATCAAATGACAAAGACATTGTTGAGAAAAAGATGGGTTTTCCCGGATGAAATGAAAATTGGATTCATGTAACAGGAGAAAGGTTTCCCATTCCTTAGCCGGAAGGATATATGGCCATGAAATAAATAGGGAGTGGAACAGAATTGACTGGGTGGTAGAGTCGTGGAAGGGCTTGTTTCTTCCAAATTTTGGACCTTAGCTCCATGGAACAATATGCTACTGCTGAAACATGGAAGAATTGAAATCTTGGATCAAAACACTATGTATGGATGGTATGAACTGCCTAAACAAGAATTCTTGAACAGCGAACAACCAGAGCCTATTACTCACTACATCAAAAAATTTCATTAATGAAAGATGTAAATCCA